GATGGAATTCAGAACCAACCATCAACTATAACCCCAAAAGAACCAGATTCCGTAAACAACATAGAGGAAGAATGAAGGGAATATCTTATCGAGGTAATCATATTTCTTTCGGTAAATACGCTCTTCAGGCACTTGAACCTGCTTGGATCACGTCTAGACAAATAGAAGCAGGTCGACGAGCAATGACACGAAATGCACGCCGCGGTGGAAAAATATGGGTACGTATATTTCCAGACAAACCGGTTACAGTAAGACCCGCAGAAACACGTATGGGTTCGGGGAAAGGATCCCCTGAATATTGGGTAGCTGTTGTTAAACCAGGTCGAATACTTTATGAAATGGGTGGAGTAACAGAAAATATAGCCAGAAGGGCGATTTCAATAGCATCGTCCAAAATGCCTATACGAACTCAATTCATTATTTCGGGATAAAAAGAATCAAAAGAAAAAGGTCTTGGGGATAAAAAAACAATAACAGGTGCCGGTTTCTTTCTTTGGACAAACAATATTTCTTTTTTTTTTCTTCACTCTTTGCTTTGCATTGAAAGAATAGATTCTAAAAAAATGATATGATTCAACCCCAGACCCTTTTGAATGTAGCGGATAACAGCGGGGCTCGAGAATTGATGTGTATTCGAATCATAGGAGCTAGCAATCGTCGATATGCTCATATCGGTGACGTTATTGTTGCTGTGATCAAAGACGCAGTGCCAAATATGCCCCTAGCAAGATCAGAGGTGGTCAGAGCTATAATTGTACGTACTTGTAAAGAACTCAAACGTGATAACGGTATGATAATACGATATGATGACAATGCTGCGGTTGTCATTGACCAAGAAGGAAACCCCAAAGGAACTCGAATTTTTGGTGCAATTGCCCGGGAATTGAGACAGTTAAATTTTACTAAAATAGTTTCATTAGCTCCGGAGGTATTATAAGGTCTTCTAAAATAAGATAATACCACTGGTTATAGTAAAGTATTTGAAAGAAAGAGATTAAGAAATATATTCAGAATTTTTAGTAGATTGTGTCTCACGCATATGCCTTTAATTTTAATTTAAATTCATAAACAAATAAGTAAAAAAAACATGTTGATTATATCAAAATTGGGGAGCACCAATAAATTTAATTCACCATGGGTAGGGATATTATTGCTGACATAATAACTTCTATACGAAATGCGGATATGGATAGAAAAAGGGTGGTTCGAATAGCATATACTAATATCACTGAAAATATTGTTAAAATACTTTTACGAGAAGGTTTTATCGAAAACGTGAGAAAACATAAAGAAACCAAAAAATCTTTTTTGGTTTTAACCCTACGGCATAGAAGGAATAGGAAAAGGTCTTATATAAATTTTTTAAATTTAAAACGGATCAGCCGGCCTGGTCTCCGAATCTATTCGAACTACCAACGAATTCCTAGAATTTTAGGTGGGATGGGAATTGTAATTATTTCTACTTCTCGAGGTATAATGACAGACCGAGAGGCTCGACTAGAACGAATTGGTGGAGAAGTTTTGTGTTATATATGGTAATCCTTCTAATATACGAATTGGGTCCGAAACTTCTTATTTGTGAAAACAAAAAGAAAAGGGGCGGGTTGTCTAATATCGTTCCTCCTCCATCAATTGATACTTCAAGGAGGCTTTACCTGGAATGAAAGAACAAAAATGGATTCATGAAGGTTTAATTACTGAATCCCTTCCCAACGGTATGTTCCGGATTCGCTTAGATAATCAAGATATGATTCTAGGTTATGTTTCGGGAAAGATCCGACGTAGTTTTATACGGATACTACCAGGCGATAGAGTTAAAATTGAAGTAAGTCGTTATGATTCAACCAGAGGACGTATAATTTATCGACTTCGCAATAAGGATTCGAAAGATTAGGTGTTTTTATCAACTTCAACATTCCTTTTGTGAGAAGATGATTCGAGATAAAAAATTCCAAGAAACCTATTTTCTTCCAAAAAATAGATTCAGAATTAAAATGAGGAATGCCAAATATGAAAATAAGAGCTTCTGTTCGTAAAATTTGTGAAAAATGTCGACTAATCCGTAGGCGGGGACGAATTATAGTAATTTGTTCCAACCCAAGACATAAACAAAGACAAGGATAATCAGACTTGTTAAAACACCCGATGTAAAAGTAAAAAAAAAAAGGGAGGGGTCCTTTTTGACACGAAATGGATATATCCATATATCTCTGACTCATATTTATGAGATGAAAAAATGGCAAAAACTATACCGAGAATTGGTTCACGTAAGAATGGACGTATTGGTTCACGTAAGAATACACGGAGAATACCAAAGGGGGTTATTCATGTTCAAGCAAGTTTCAATAATACTATTGTGACTGTTACAGATGTACGGGGTAGAGTGGTTTCTTGGTCCTCTGCCGGTACTTGTGGATTCAAGGGTACAAGAAGGGGGACGCCCTTTGCTGCTCAAACCGCAGCAGGAAATGCTATTCGTACAGTAGTGGATCAAGGTATG